ATTAATATTTAATATATTTATTTGTATTAAATAATTAATAGTATTCAAAATACATTTGTACAATTCATATTAACAAAATCAAATTTCGAGAAAATAATCATCTAAGACGCCCTATTTGAAGCATCCCTGATGCAAATCAGTCAACATAAAAAGCAATATCTTTTGGATAGAAACCTAAAAAAAATACATAGAAGAACTTGCGTCCAATAGGATTTGAACCTATACCAAAGGTTTAGAAGACCTATGTCCTATCCATTAGACAATGGACGCTTTTTTTTTCACATTTCTTGCTTTTTGGCTTCTGGTTTGGTGTTCTTAAAAAGATGATATTTATGGGGATAGAATCTACAGAATTCTATATTCAATCTTAAATATACACTCATAATAGAAAAATATTCTATTATGATAGAATATAGGATTAATTATATTGAATATCAAAATATTCTTTTTATATAGAATACTATATCATTTTAGTAGAGCGGGTAGCGGGAATCGAACCCGCAGCGTTAGCTTGGAAGGCTAGGGGTTATAGTAGACGTTGATTCATCATTGTTAACGTCTCTAATTCAAAACCGAACATGAAACTTTGATTTCATTCGGCTCCTTTATGGATGTATGAATAAATATCAAGATTGAAATAAGACCTGAATGAAATCAAAAAATTGTTGAACCATAACATCTATGTCAGCTGTCTCTTTGAATGCATTCAAAGAGATTCGGCTTTCTAGACAATCCCTTCTGGAATATAGAATAGGGTATTCTAACAATATTCTCTTAGTGACTTCGTTCTCTATTTCTATTTGATGTAATAGAATCCGTAGGAAAAGTTTTTTTCTTTCTACCGAGCTAAAACTAAAAAAAGTTTAATGTCCTTCAGAAACTAAAGACATCCTTATTTAATAGATAAGCTATTTTGCTTTAATCTTTCTTCTTTCTATTTCTAGAATAATACGGAAAGATTGAAGATTTAGTTACGATTCGAACTACACTTTTCTATCTTTATCCATGGATCCTTTATCCATACGCATAGTTATTTGGAGTCTTGATCCACTAAAACAAATTGTGTTTCGCTATTTTCAAATCCAATTTTCAAAATTTATCAAAAAGGACTCAAATCACGAGAATTTCGATTCTTCCTCGACTCCTTCTTAGTGAATTGATAGGTAAAGGAAAGGATTCAATCCTTTTAAGAAAAAAAGTTTTTGTTCGGAATATGAAGCAAATCCGAGGGACCCCTTAACTCTAAAAGGGATTACTAAAACGAATCACACTTTTACCACTAAACTATACCCGCTACAATGCCATTATTGTGTATAAATAAATCTTTTGTCGAATAAGAAGGTAATCAGCGTAATCAGAATAAGAGATAGAATCCGAAAATAATAATGAAAATGATAGCCTAGGTGTTTTTTAGTTTTTTTATTAGAACTAATCGGGTTTATTTCAATAAATTAGTTAAAGAGGACTCCTAATTATTAATAACTCAATAACAAGTTTCTTTCAGTACAGTACCTCTATAAGAGGAGGGGGAAGAAAAAAGGAAGAAAATAAAGAATATTATTACTATTCTAATTAGATTATTAAATTACTATTCTAATTAGATTATTAAGTCGATTCTAATTAATAATTATGATATAATCATAAATCAGGAAATAAAATAGAAATAGAAGTTAATAATTCAAAAGACTAACTAAAAAAATGAAACTTTGATTCTATTCTATATCCTAGAATAAAAATTGTCCTTATATTGATATTTCATTCAATAAAAAGAATTTTGTTAAACATTTTTTTGTAATATATATGATTTGGTATAAAAAAAGGCCTGGCTAGGTATGAACCAAGCCAGGATAAGAAAATAAACAATATATTTCGACAGAAGAAATATTTTTGCTTTTCTTTCTTTTTTTGAAAGAATTCTTTCGACCCTTGTTTTTTCAATATCTATATAGATAGAATAGATTTTATCTAATGTGAATAGAATTCTAATCTAAAATCTAATCTTAATAAAGATAACGAGAAATGAGGAAAGAGAGGTTTTTTTTTTCTATTTTACTTTTGGAAAGTAAGATTGAAAATTTCAAATTGGGAGAGATGGCTGAGTGGACTAAAGCGTCGGATTGCTAATCCGTTGTATGAGTTTTTCGTACCGAGGGTTCGAATCCCTTTCTTTCCGTTTTTGTTGATGAATTGATATTTGATCTTTTTTTGAAATTCAAAAATGTACAATAAAGCCCTTTTTTTATTCGTCACGCCCGGGATTACGTCCTGGATCATTAGATAGGAATCCAAAGATAAAGAGAGAAACAAAGAATATCACTACTGTATAAACAAAGAGTTTGAGAGTAAGCATTATACAATCTCCAAGTCATTTTTTGAAAAAAAAAAGAGAGAGAATAGATTATCCTTTTTTCTACCACATATCCTATTTCGACACCAATAAACAAAACGGTTTCTAGAAACAGAACTCAAAAATGTATTTGCAATAAAAGTGGGTTGATCTAAAAAAAAAATTCTTTACTACCCCCTATTAGGGGGCTCAAAAGGGGGTTTCACTAAATCAAAGAATGAAATAAATTCAAAAGCAAAGTTTATAAAAAGAATCAGAATGAGAAAAGAATTCCAATTATCAATCGTTTGAATCGAGGGTTCATATTATAAAGTTTATCGAATAATTTTTAGCATTTTCTTTCTCGGATAAATAATGTCTAGTACATTACTCAACATCTTATCGAAAACTTACAGCAGCTTGCCAAACAAAGGCTAATAGAAAAAACAGAAGGGGTATTACTGGCATAATATCTACGATCGGATTCAAAAAAGCGTAGGCCTCTGGCAATTTGACTACTAAAAAACTACTTGAATTCAAATAAAGGGTGAAATGAAAACAGAAGTAGATCAAACTAAAGATATTAAGCATAATAAACATTTTATTCCTGTATTGAACTTGGAGATAATTTTATTTTGATTGAGTTTTAGTGGATATCTGTTAAAACAGAAAAAGAAAACTAAAAATTTTTATTTTGCCGTTTGATTTTCAAAATAAAAGAATAGAAGAAATCGTATTTTAGACAATATTTTAATTAAATTCTATCTAATGATCAATAAATTCATTTTTCTCTCGCGCTCTACGTGTCAAAATCCTCGGAACAATCGATTTTTTGATTGGAATTGACGAACAACCAGTACTAATACTAATGTTTATTAGTATTGATTGAACAGAAAGACAAATGGGGCGTAGCCAAGTGGTAAGGCAACGGGTTTTGGTCCCGCTATTCGGAGGTTCGAATCCTTCCGTCCCAGGGAATACCTTTTTCTATTTTATATCTAGAAAGAAAGAATATAGATATTTAGATATTTTGAGAATAACGAAAGATTGTCATAACTGGATCTGAATCAAGTTGTGATTTGGATAACATAGGAGCTATAGATTTCAAGAATTTGAAATAAATTTCAAACAAATTAACAACAGATTGAACCCCCCCGTCTCCCTCCCTTTATTCGATCTATACTCTTAGAATAGAGTATAGAGTAGTTAATATTATTATTACTTAAGCTAAAAGAAATTAGTTAGTTGAAAAGCCTTAACCTCTCATATAACTATTATAACGATTAATAATCGAACACACGCATTTCAATACCTGGTCTAATACAAATTAGATGAAATTAAGCAGATGAAATGAATAGAATAAGTTAGTAAGAAAAAATGTTATACATTATGTATTTTCTTTGAATCTTATTTTTAAGTATTTGAGTATTTAATAAAAATATCAAAATCTAATTTTCAATGTATCAAAATGGATGGAATAAATAATAAGTAATTCATAGATCCTATATTTCTATTTGATTCCCCTAATTTATATTTAGTTTATTTAACTAAGGGTTATTTAACCCGCTCAGTCAGCCGAAACTACTCGTAAAAGAAAATCATGAATTTTTTTGCTTTTTTATAAGTATTTGATCCTCTGAAGATGGAATGTGGATTCAATAACAAAAATTTTTCAATTCCTAATATTTGATTTTCTAATCTTTCTGTTTCGATTTCGGATTGATAAATTGGTCTTTTTTCTTTAGAAAGAAAATCAAAAATAGCATATTGCAATTCAGTCAATAAAATAAAATGAAATGAAAAAAAGAAAAATTGGTATGAAATCTTATTTTTGCTACGACTTCGTAAAAAAAGCAGTCATTCATAGAAATTGAAAAAAAAATATGCATTCCTATGGAATAACTGTAACGAACGAACAAATGACTATTCGTGATTCCATAATTGAATGAATTACATACCAGTTAAAACCCGGGGGGATGTTATGGTAAAACTTCGTTTGAAACGATGTGGTAGAAAGCAACGTGCGGCTTGACAGACGGGATCGTCCGTGGATTCTTATATCCACCATTTGAATTATAAATGTGCTCTTGGCTCGACATCTTTTGTTCTCTTACACCAGAACCTTGGTTTTTTTTGATTGTAGTGTAAGATAGTACGTGATGTAGCTCGAGTCGAAACTATTGATTCTTTTTTCAGGGGCAAGGAATCTAGGGTTAGTGCTAATTAATAAGTTTTAACAACTTTGTTAAGTATAGTGATTTTTTTACGTGTGATACTCTTTTCTATGAATCTTTTATTTTTATAGAAAAAAAGCATAAAAGGGGGCATGTTGCTGCCATTTTCAAACGATTTTAAGTCACCGAAGCAATGTCTAAACCCAATGATTCACGGTAAAGATAAAGTATCTTGGAACAAGAAAATCCCCCTTTTTTTATTGTCGCGACAACTAGATTAAGAACGAAGGGTCAAAATCTATTTTGTTTTAATGGGGACAAAAAAAGATGGATTAGAGACTACTCAAAAAATGAAATGAATAGGCTTTTCTAATTTTCTTTTGAGCTATTTCATAGTTATCCAACTTGAGTTATGAGGAGAAAAATGTGTGTTTTTTTTTCTATTGATAGAAAATAAAATCAAATAAGATTATTATTTTTAAATATTTCTTAATACTTAATATTAGTCTAATTTCTTTATGGATCTATTTGACCTTGTATATATAGACATCACTTCAATTTCTCGAGCCGTACGAGGCGAAAACTTCGTATACGTTTCTGGGGGGAGTTAGAGTTTGTCTACATCGATCCCAATGAGCTGTTTATCGAATTGTTGCAATCGATGGTCGATCCCGAAGAGAAGGAAAAGATCTGTGTAAAATGGGTTTTTATGATCCTATAAATAGTCAAACCTATTTAAATATTACTGCTATTTTATATTTTCTTGAAAAGGGTGCTCAACCTACAGGAACTCTTTTTGATATTTTCAAAAGGGCGGGGGTTTTTTATAAATTTCGTAAGAAATTCAATTAATAAAAAAAAGGATAAGGGGGAAATTTTTATTTAGTTTTATAACTTTTTTCTAGTAGATCCCCCTCTCCCTCCCTCTTTTTGTTTCTTAACACTTTTTTTTACCGTGTCGTTTTTATATATTGACAAGAGTCTATTGATCAAATATAATTCGATCGTGGATAAACGGATCCATTTCCTCGCTTTTTTTTTTTACTTGAAAAGATTTTGACTAGATTTTTTATTTCTTTTATTTTGATTTTTATCTGCAAAATATTCTCTTTTTTGACTCTTAAATAAATGGGAATTTATGAAATTAATAATAATTTCAGAATTGAAAATTTTTGATGGATTTTTTGCTAGTTTGATGTTTTGATTGTGTTGTTCAATTTTATCTCTTTAGTTTTTTATCCAACCAAACATTGCCAATTTTTTGTTCTTCGGGTTGCTAACTCAACGGTAGAGTACTCGGCTTTTAAGTGCGGCTAGCATCTTTTACACACTTCAATGAAGTAAGGGATTCATTCATACCTTTGGTAGACTTTGTAAGACCACGACTGATCCTGAAAGGAATGACTGGAAAAAACAGCATGTCGTATGAATAGAGAATTCTGAGAATGTTTCAGTTTTACTTTAACTGGATCGGTTCTAAAACTTGGGAGTGCGAAAAAATGAAATTAATTCAGAATCAGAATGGGGTCGAATGAATAAATGGATAGAGTTTTCCGACTTCAATTTCAGTTTTTATAAGGAAAAAGAGCAACGAGCTTTTGTTCTAAATTTGAATGATTACTCGATCTAATTAGACGTTAAAAATATATTAGTGCCCAGTACGGGGGAAGAATTCTACTTGAGTGCATGATTATCGTATCTTATCTATTTTCGTTTTTATTAATCAAATAAGTCCTAATTATTAGTTATGTCCTATTCTGGGTTGTACATAAATGTGTAGAAGAAGAAGCATATTGATAAATATATTGATTTTCAAAAATCAAAAGGTTTGAAAAATAAAGGATTTCTAACCCATCTTGTTTTATTATCCTAGAAACAAATCTAAACTATTTAGATTGAAAGAGAGGATAGAGAGTCTGTTGATGAGTCTACCTGTCTCCGAGATATCTAGTATTTTCTTACTATAACGCTTTGTTTTGACTGCATCGCACTATATATATCGTTTCATAATCAATAAATGGACTGCTTTCTGTTTCTTTTGATTCCAATCCAATTTCCAATGGATCAATTTCAAGGATATTTAGACCTAAATAGATCTTGGCAACACAACTTCCTATACCCGCTCCTTTTTCAGGAGTATATTTATACACTTGCTCATCATGTTTTAAAGAGATCAATTAGATCTATTTGGTTAGAAAATGTGGGTTATGACAAAAGAATTAGTTCAATAATTGTTAAACGTTTAATTATTCGAATGTATCAACAGAATCCTTTGATTATTTTTGTGGATACTGATTCTAGACAAAATAGGTTTTTTGCTTTCAACAAGAATTTGTATTCGCAAATTCTATCCGAGGCATTTGCAGTCACTGTGGAAATTCCATTTTCTTTTCGATTATTCTTTTCCTTAGAAAGGAAAGAGGTAGATCAATTTCGTAATTTACGATCAATTCATTCAATATTTTCTTTTTTAGAGGACAAATTGTCCCATTTAGATTCTGTGTCAAATGTACTAATACCCTATCACATCCATCTAGAGATCTTGGTGCAAACCCTACGTTACTGGTTGAAGGATGCCTCTTCTTTGCATTTCTTACGTTTCTTTCTCTATGAGTATTGTAATTGGAATAGGTTTATTCTTCCAAAGAATTGGTTTTTGAAAAAAACCAATCCAAGATTTTTCTTGTTCCTATATAATTTTCATATATGTGAATACGAATCCATCTTTTTTTTTCTTCGTAATCAATCTTTTCATTTACGTTCAACATTTTCTGGATTCTTTTTTCAACGAATATATTTTTTTATAAAAATATAAAATCTTGTCAAAGTATTTATTCATAATGAATTTCGGGACATCTTGGAGTTATGCAAAGATCCTTTTATGCATAAAGATCCTTTTATGCATTATGTTAGATATCAAAGAAAATCAATTCTTTCTTCAAATAATACGCCTATTCTGATTAATAAATGGAAATATTATTTTCTTCATTTATGGCAATA